TAATTTTATTATTATTTAAGTAAAATTTATTAAAAATGGTTTAAAAATAAATAAAATTAATAATTAATTTTATTTATATATATATATATATTAAATATTTAATTAATTAATATATTTATTATTCATTAAATTATTGAAAAAATTAATATTAATTATATTAATTTTTATTTATTTTAATGAATAATAATTGTTTGATATTATATTTTGTATTTAATATTAATATTATGAAAAAGAAAAAAAGAAAATTATTAAAAATTTAATAATTTATGTTAAACATTTTGTATATAAATTAAATATTATATTAAATATTTAAATATAAAAAAAAAAAAAAAAAATCTATATGAAAAATAATACATATAATATAATAAAAATGTTTATAGTTTAGAAAATTTATTTTAAATTTATTTTACATATAAATTTTAGTATTTAAATTATTTAAATAATAAATTAAATTTTATGTAGTAATTAATATTAAATATTTAAGAAATTAAGAATTAGTAATATAAAAATTAATAACAAATTTTGTGCCAGCAGTTGCGGTTATACAAAAGTTAAATTAAATTTTATTAGTTAATTAATTAATAAATTAATTTAATTAAAAATTTAAATTATTAGGTGAAATTTTAATTTAATAAAAAGTTAATATTAATTTTATGATTTAATAAATTTTTTTTAAAAACTAGGATTAGATACCCTATTATTAAATTTTAAATTTTAAAATACTAAAATAGTAAGTAATTATTTATTGAAACTTAAATAATTTGGCGGTATTTTAGTTCATTTAGAGGAATCTGTTTAATAATTGATAGTCCACGAATAAATTTACTTAATTTAAAATTTTGTATATCGTTGTTAAAAAAATATTTTTTAATAATAATTAATATTTAAAAATTAATATTAAAATTAAATCAGATCAAGATGCAGATTATAATTAAGAATATAATGGATTACAATAATTTTATTTAAATGAATAATAAACTTGAAAAAGTTTTTTGAAAGTGGATTTAAATGTAATTTTATTTAATTTAATAAAATGATTATAAATTGAAATATGTACATATTGCCCGTCGCTTTCATATATTTATAAATTGGAATAAGTCGTAACAAAGTAGAGGTACTGGAAAGTGTTTCTAGAAAGATCAAATTAGAGCTTGAGAAAGTATTTCATTTACATTGAAAAGATATTATTATTATTAATTAATTTGAAGATAAAAATTAATTAGGAAAATATTTAATAAAAATAATTTTAAATTTTGAAAATTAATATATTTTAATTGGGGGGTTAAAGTATAATTAATAGAAAAAATTAAAAATTTTATAGGGGATTAGTATTGTGAAAGAATTTTGAAATATATGAAAATAAATTTATTTATAAGTAATTTTAATTTAATGTATCTTGTGTATCAGAGTTTATTAAATAAAATTTTTTGTTAAAAGAAATTCTCGAATTTAAGAGAGATAATTAATTATTAAAGTTATTGTTGTATAAATATTTTAAATAATTAATTTGAAATGAAATGTTAATCGTTCTTAAAAATATCTAGTTTTTTCAGAAAAAAGTTTAATTTTAAATTTATTAAAATTATTAATATTAATTATATTTAATAAAATATTTAATAAATTTTATATTTTAAGGGATAAGCTTTAAATTAAATTAAATATAATAATAAAAATTGAATTTTGAAATTTTTATAATTTATATTGTTAATAAATTATAATTTACTATAAATAATTTCAAATATAATAAAATTTAATAAAATAATTTATTTTTTTTTTATGAAAAAAAATTTTAAAATAATAATAAAAATTAATATAATGATAAAATTAGTATATAAAATAAATTAAAATTAATATGATTAATTTAATAAAGTTATTTATAAGGAATTCGGCAAATAAAATTTGTAAATAAAAATACTCACTTGTTTATCAAAAACATGTCTTTTTGTAAATAATATAAAGTCTAATCTGCCCACTGATAAAAATTAAAGGGCTGCAGTATATTGACTGTACAAAGGTAGCATAATCATTAGTCATTTAATTGATGACTTGTATGAAAGATTGGATGAAGTATTAGCTGTCTTAAAAATAAATTATAGAATTTAATTTTTAAATTAAAAAGTTTAAATATAATAAAAAGACGAGAAGACCCTATAGAGTTTTATAATTAATATTTTTATAGAAAATAAATAAATTAAATGTTTTTAAATTTATTAATTATTTTATTGGGGTGATAAAAAAATAAAAATAACTTTTTTTATTAATTTTCATAAATAAGTGAATAAATGATCCAATTTTATTGATTATAAGAAAAAATTACCTTAGGGATAACAGCGTTATTTATTTTTTTAGTTCATATAAAAATTTAAGTTTGCGACCTCGATGTTGGATTAAGATAAAAATTAAATGTAGAAGTTTAAATTTTTGATCTGTTCGATCATTAAAATCTTACATGATCTGAGTTCAGACCGGTGTAAGCCAGGTTGGTTTCTATCTTTTATAAGATAAAATATTTTAGTACGAAAGGATTGAATATTTAAATTAAATTTATTTTTTTTGAATTTTATTAAATAATATATATATATATATAATAAATATAATATACTATTTTGGCAGAAAAATGTAATGATTTTAGAAGTCATAAATATATGATTTAATTATATAGATAGTATATGTTATTATATGATATTTATATAATTTATATTGGTTTATTAATTTTAATTATTGGTGTATTAATTGGTGTTGCTTTTTTGACTTTATTTGAACGTAAAGTTTTAGGTTATATTCAAATTCGTAAAGGTCCTAATAAGTTAGGAATTAATGGTATCTTGCAGCCTTTTTCTGATGCGGTTAAATTATTTACCAAGGAGCAAACTTATCCTAATTTTTCTAATTATATTATATATTATTTTTCTCCTGTTTTAGGGTTTATTTTATCTTTATTAATTTGAATGGTTATTCCTTATTATTTTAATATAGTTAGATTTAATTTAGGTGTTTTATTTATTTTATGTTGTTTAAGACTTGGTGTTTATACTGTTATAATTGCTGGTTGATCTTCAAATTCTAATTATTCTTTATTAGGGGGTTTACGAGCTGTTGCTCAAACTATTTCTTATGAAGTTAGATTGGCTATAATTTTTTTATCTAGACTTATATTGATTATGGATTATAATATATTAATTTTTAGTTTTTATCAAAAATTGGTATGGTTTATTTTTATTATATTTCCATTGGGTTTATGTTGGGTAAGATCTATATTAGCTGAGACTAATCGAACTCCTTTTGATTTTGCTGAGGGGGAAAGAGAGTTAGTTTCAGGATTTAATGTAGAATATAGAAGTGGGGGATTTGCTTTAATTTTTTTAGCTGAATATTCAAGAATTTTATTTATAAGTTTATTATTTGTTTTAATTTATATGGGTGGGTTTGTTTTAAACATTATATTTTATTTAAAGTTAACTTTAATTTCTTTTTTATTTATTTGAGTTCGGGGAACTTTACCTCGTTATCGTTATGATAAATTAATGTATTTAGCTTGAAAAAGATATTTACCTATTTCTTTAAATTTTTTATTATTTTTTTTAGGTGTTAAAATTTTTTTATTATAAAATTAATTATTTTTAGTATAAATTAATAGAATAATAATTCTTTCTTAAGTTTTCAAAACAAATGCTTAATTACAAGCTCATTAATTAATTATTTATAAAAGTTAGTTAAAAATTAAATTATCTCAATATTTATTTACAAATGGGTTGATAATATAATATGAGAAATAAAAAATGGTTAATAATTGTCCAGTTAAAATATAAGGATCTTCTACTGGGCGAGCTCCAATTCAAGTTAATAAAATAATTATTACTACTAAAAATCAAAATAAAATTTGATTAATAGGATAAAATTGAATTCCTTGAATTTTTTTATTGTATGTAAAAGGTAAAATAATTAAAATTAAAATTGATATAACTAAAGCAATTACACCTCCTAATTTATTTGGAATAGATCGTAAAATAGCATAAGCAAATAAAAAGTATCATTCAGGTTGAATATGAACTGGGGTAACTAATGGATTAGCGGGGATAAAATTATCAGGATCTCCAAGTAAATAAGGATTAGTAAGGGTTAATATAATTAAAAATATTAATAATATAATAGCTCCAATTAAGTCTTTATAGGTGAAAAATGGATGAAATGGAATTTTATCTAAATTTCTATTTAATCCTAGTGGGTTATTAGATCCTGTTTGGTGTAAAAATAATAAATGAATTATAGTTATTATTAAAACAATAAATGGTAGAAGAAAATGAAAAGTATAAAATCGTGTTAACGTTGCATTATCTACTGCAAATCCTCCTCAAATTCAATTTACTAATATGGATCCAAGATAAGGAATAGCAGATAAAAGATTTGTAATAACAGTAGCTCCTCAAAAAGATATTTGTCCTCAAGGTAAGACGTATCCTATAAAAGCTGTTGCTATTAATAAAAATAAAATAATAACTCCAACTATTCAAGTATATATTAGATTAAAAGATTCATAATAAATCCCTCGTCCAATATGAAGATAAATACAAATAAAAAAAAATGATGCTCCATTAGCGTGTAAAGTTCGAATTAATCATCCATAATTGACATTTCGGCAAATATAGTTAACTCTATAAAATGCTATTTCAATATTAGCGGTATAATATATTGTTAAAAATAATCCTGTTAAAATTTGAATAATTAAACAAAATGCTAGTAATGATCCAAAATTTCATCAATAGGAAATATTAGATGGGGAAGGAAGATCAATTAAAGATCCATTTAAAATTTTAAAAATAGGATGAGTTTTACGAAGTAGTAAAAATTTTTTATTATTTATCATTTATTAAATTTTTGATCGTAAAGGTCCATAAAAAATATTAGTAATTTTTACTACTGCAATTAATGTAATAAATAAATAAATAATTAATATTAATATGATTATAAAAGTTTGTCTATTGTATAGTTTGGTTAAATTAATTTTATTTTCATTGTTAATAAATAAATTTAATGAGTTAAAATTATTTATATCTGAATTTGATGATAAATTTAATCAAAATAGATTATTTCTATATAAAAATTGATAAAAAATTAATAATAATAAGGAAATTATTAAAGTTATTTTTAAATTAAATGATGGTTTAAATAATTCGTTAGAAGCAATTCTAGAAACATAAATAAATAAAACTAATAATCCTCCCATGAAAGTTAAAAATAAAATATAAGAAAATCAATAAGTTTTGATTAATATTCCTGAAATTAAACAAATTATTAAGGTTTGAATTAAAATTATTAGTCCTATTGATAGGGGGTTGTTTAGAAATAGTATAAAGATTGAAATGGTGATAATAATAAATGATAATAATATTTTTGTAATTTCAAATCAAAGAGTAGTTTAATTAAAATAATAATTTTGGAGATTATTGATAAAGAAATTCTTTTTCTTTGAAGTTTTTAAAATTATTATTTAATTTTGGTTTACAAGACCAATGTTTTTTTTTAAACTATAAAAACTAAAATGATAATTTATATGTGGTTTATTTTTATTTTAATATTTATTATTGGTAATTTAATTTTTGTATTAAAACATAAACATTTATTAATTATTTTATTAAGATTAGAGTTTATTGTTTTGAGAATTTTTTTTTTTATATTAGTTTATTTAAGATATATTGAATATGATATATATATATTAATAGTATTTTTGGTTTTTTCTGTTTGTGAGGGGGCTTTAGGGTTGTCAATTTTAGTTTCAATAATTCGTACTCATGGTAATGATTATTTTCAAAGATTTAATATTTTATAAATTTGTGAATGATAAAGTTTTTAATAATAATAATGTTTTTAATTCCTTTTTGTTTTATAAAAAATATATTTTGAATGGTTCAAATGGTATTATTTTTTATAATATTTTTATTCATGAATATTATAATGGATTATAATTTATTTTGTAATTTAAGATATATAATATCTTGTGATATTTTATCTTATGGGTTAATTATATTAAGAATTTGAATTTCTATTTTAATAATTATAGCTAGAGAAAATTTATTGAAATTAAATTTTTTTACTAATTTTTTTTTATTTAATATTATTTTTTTATTAATTATATTATATTTGACTTTTAGAGTTATAAATATATTTATGTTTTATTTATTTTTTGAGGGTAGATTAATTCCTACTTTAATATTAATTGTTGGTTGAGGTTATCAACCTGAGCGGATTAAAGCTGGTATATATTTATTATTTTATACTTTATTTGTTTCTTTACCTTTATTAATGGGTATTTTTTATATTTTTAATGAATTAAATAGAATAACAATTTATTTTTTAAAATTTATTAATATAAATTTTTATTTATTATATTTTTCTATAATTATAGCTTTTTTAGTGAAGATGCCTATATATTTTGTTCATTTATGATTACCTAAGGCTCATGTAGAAGCTCCTGTTTCAGGTTCAATAATTTTAGCGGGTATTATATTAAAATTAGGGGGTTATGGATTATTGCGTTTATTAATTTTTTTACAGGAAATTAATTTGAAATTAAATTATTTTAGAATTGTAATTAGTTTAATTGGGGGTTTTTATATTAGATTAAAATGTTTTTGTCAAGTTGATATTAAATCTTTAATTGCTTATTCTTCTGTTGCTCATATAAGAATAGTTATTAGAGGAATTATAATTATAAATTATTGAGGATTTATAGGTTCTTATATTATAATAATTGGTCATGGATTATGTTCTTCAGGAATATTTTGTTTAGCTAATATTAGTTATGAACGATTACATAGTCGAAGATTATATATTAATAAGGGTATAATAAATTTTATGCCTTCAATAAGATTATGATGATTTTTATTAATATCCTCTAATATAGCAGCTCCTCCTAGTTTAAATTTAATAGGGGAAATTAGATTAATTAATAGCTTAATAAGTTGATCTTGAATATCAATAATTATTTTAATGTTAGTGTCTTTTTTTAGTGCGGGTTATAGATTATATTTATATTCTTACATTCAACATGGGAAGTATTATTCAGGTATTTATAGATATTATACTGGAGTATCTCGTGAATATTTATTATTATTTTTACATTGATTTCCTTTAAATTTTATAGTAGTTAAAATTGATTATAGAATAATTTGGTTTTATTTAAATAATTTAATAAAAATATTGATTTGTGGTGTCAAAAATATGGATAAATTTCATTTTAAATTATTAATAATATTAAATATTCTATTTGTTTTATTTCTTTTTTTTTTTTATTTATAATAATAATAATAAATTTTATGATAATAATTTATTTTATTATGAATGATATAGTAATTTTTTTAGAGTGGGAAATTATATCATTTAATTCAAATATAATTGTTATGTCTATTTTATTAGATTGAATATCTTTATTATTTATAATATTTGTTTTTTTAATTTCTTCTGTTGTTATTTATTATAGAAAAAGTTATATAATATCAGAATTAAATTTAAGTCGTTTTATTATTTTAGTTTTATTATTTGTTGGTTCTATAATATTATTAATTATTAGACCTAATATTATTAGAATTTTATTAGGGTGAGATGGGTTAGGATTAGTTTCATATTTATTAGTAATTTATTATCAAAATTTAAAATCATATAATGCTGGTATATTAACTGCTTTATCTAATCGAATTGGTGATGTTTTAATTTTAATAGTTATTAGTTGAATAATAAATTATGGGAGATGAAATTATATTTTTTATTTAGAGTTTATAAATAATGATTTTGAAATGAGAATAATTAGTGTGATGATTATTATAGCAGCTATAACTAAAAGAGCTCAAATTCCTTTTAGATCTTGATTACCAGCTGCTATAGCAGCTCCCACACCTGTTTCTGCTTTAGTTCATTCTTCTACCTTAGTAACTGCAGGAGTTTATTTATTAATTCGTTTTAATTTATTATTAATTGATACTTTTTTTTTAAAAGTTTTATTATTATTATCTGGGTTAACAATATTTATAGCTGGTGTAAGAGCTAATTATGAGTATGATTTAAAAAAAATTATTGCTTTATCTACTTTAAGTCAATTGGGTTTAATGATGAGAGTTTTAAGAATAGGGTTACCTGATTTAGCTTTTTTTCATTTATTAACTCATGCAATGTTTAAAGCATTATTATTTATGTGTGCGGGTGTTATTATTCATATAATAAGAGATATACAAGATATTCGTTTTATAGGGGGGATTAATAAATATATTCCCTTAACTTCTTTATGTATAAATATTTCTAATATAGCTTTATGTGGGATTCCTTTTTTAGCTGGTTTTTATTCAAAAGATTTAGTTTTAGAGTTGGTTAGATTTAGTAATTTAAATTTATTAGTTTTTCTTTTATTTTATGTTTCAACGGGCTTAACAATATTTTATACAATTCGATTAATTATATATCTTATAATTGGGGATTATAATTTAATAGGGGTTTATAATTTATATGATGAAGATTTTATTATATTAAAAAGAATATTTATTTTATTATTTATAAGAGTGGTAAGAGGTAGTTTTTTAAGATGAATAATTTTTTCTTATCCTTATATAATTTATTTACCGTTTAATTTAAAAATAATGGTAATTTATGTTAGTTTAATTGGGGGGTTTATAGGTTATTTAATTAGAAATATAAAAATTTATTCTGTTAATAAGTTTTTATTAACTTATAATTTAAGAAACTTTTTATGTTTAATATGATTTATACCTAATTTATCAACTTACGGGGTAAGTTATTATTTTCTTAATTTTGGTCAAAAGTTATTAAAAATTACTGATATAGGTTGAAGTGAATTATATATAGGGTTAGGGATAATAAATGTTGTAAAAAAATATTCTATTTTTTATAATTTTTTTCAAATAAATAATTTAAAAATTTATTTATTTAGATTTGTTTTATGAATAGTGTTAATTATATTAATATTATTGTTATATCTAAATAGCTTATAAATAGAGTATAATATTGAAGATATTATGGAGATAGTTTTATCTTTAGATATTTATAAAAAAAAATTTTTTTATTTTTACAATGAAAATGTAAAGTTTTATTTAAACTATATAAATAAGAAATATTAATGGAATTTAACCACTAAAAATTAAGTTAGCAGCTTAATTTAATTATATTTCTATTTTAATTGGAATTAAATAATTCAATAATATCATTAACAGTGATATACCTCTTTTTGGTTTCAATTAAAATAAAAGAAGAAGAAAAATAATTAATAATAAATTATTTATTTATTTTTAAATAAGGAGTTATTATACTCGATCTTTTAAGTCGAAATTAAATGCAAATTTGCTTCATATTTATTTTTATATATTTATTAAGATAAATTGTTATTACAATATTTTTTGAATGCAAATCAAATGTTTTTATAAACTATAATCCTATATATGTATATATATATATATATATATATAATTTAATTTAATTTGTTCAATTTAATATATTTTGATTTCATTCATGATATAGTCCAATAAGTAGGATAATAATAAAAAAAAAACTAATTTTTGTTCATAAGATAAAATTTACTATTATAAATAGGGGAATAATAGGAAAGATTAAAGCAATTTCTACATCAAAAATTAAAAAAATAACTGTAATTAAAAAAAAATGTAAAGAGAATGGAATTCGAGCTGCAGATTTAGGGTCAAATCCGCATTCAAATGGGGAAGATTTTTCTCGATCTGATGTTGATTTTTTTGATAAGATAATTGATAATAATATTAAAATATTAACAATGATTATGATTAATGTGAAAATATTTATTATTAAAATAATTATTTATATTAATTAAAATTAATCCTTTTGATTGGAAGTCAAATATACTAAATATATTATATAAATAATTAATTTCCTCATCAATAAATAGAAATATAAAGGAATAATCAAACTACATCAACAAAGTGTCAATATCATGCTGCTGCTTCAAATCCAAAGTGATGATTTTTAGAAAAGTGATTATTTAAATGACGAATTAAACAGATTAAAAGAAATAATGTTCCGATAATAACATGTAATCCATGAAATCCTGTTGCTATAAAAAAGGTTGATCCGTAGATACTATCTGCAATAGTAAATGGAGCTTCTAAGTATTCATAAGCTTGTAAAATAGTAAAGTAAATACCTAAAATAATAGTAATAAATAATCCTTGTGTTGTTTGAGAATCATTATTTTCTATTAATGCATGGTGAGCTCATGTTACAGAAACTCCAGATCTAATTAAAATAATAGTATTTAATAGGGGAATTTGAAATGGGTTAAATGGGATAATATTTATAGGGGGTCATATAGATCCAATTTCGATATTAGGGGATAAACTACTATGAAAAAATGCTCAAAAAAAAGATAAAAAAAAAAATACTTCTGAGACAATAAATAAAATTATTCCTCAACGAAGACCTTTTGTTACTAAAATAGTATGTTTACCTTGAAGAGTTCCTTCTCGACAAACATCTCGTCATCATTGATATATAGTTAATAAAATAATTAAATATCCTAAAATTAATAAACTTATATTAAAATTATGAAATCATTTAATTATACCTGTTACTAAAGTTATAACTCCAATAGCTCCTGTTAAAGGTCATGGACTATAATCTACTAAATGAAATGGGTGATTGAAATTTATTTTCATTAATTAATTAACTTCTCTAGAATAAAGAGTTCTTAAAATTGCAATAACGTATGATTGAATAATGGCAACAGCTGACTCTAAAATTAATAAAAGAATTTGAATTAAGATTAATATAATAATTAAGTAATAGTTTATACTAGGACCTGTATTTCTTAAAAGAGTTATTAATAAATGTCCAGCAATTATATTAGCAGTTAGTCGAACTGCTAATGTACCTGGTCGAATAATATTTCTAATTGTTTCAATTAATACTATAAAAGGTATAAGAATTGGGGGGGTTCCTTGAGGAATTATATGAATAAATATATGTTGAGAGTTATTAATTCATCCATAAATTATAAATCTAAGTCATAAAGGTAATGAAATTGAAAGAGATAATGTTAAATGACTTGTTCTTGTAAAAATATAAGGGAATAATCCTAAAAAATTATTAAATAAAATAAATGAGAATATTGAAATAAAAATGAATGTTGATCCTTGAAAATAATTATTTTTTATTAAAGTTTTAAATTCATTATGGAGTTTTTTAAAAATAAAATTTCAAATTAAATAATGTCGATTGGGGATTAATCAAAATGAATAGGGAATAAATATAATTCCTAAAAATGTTCTAATTCAATTTAATGGAAGATTAAATAAATTAGTAGAGGGATCAAAAATTGAAAATAAATTACTTATCATTTTCAATATAAAAATTTATTTTTTTGATTAAATTTTTTATTAATATTATTAGAAGAATTAATGTTATAAATATAATAATTTATAATATTAAAAATTATAAATACTAATAAAAAGAAAAAAAAAGATATTAATCAATTAATAGGTATTATTTGAGGAATAAAAGAATATTACTTAAGTAATAATTTAAATTTGACATATTTATGTTATAAATTAACTAATTCTTTCATTAGAAGTAATTGCTAATTTACTATTATTTGATTTAAGAGACCAATACTTGCTTTCAGTCATCTAATGAGTTATAATTATTAATTCAATTAATAAAATTTTTAATTGAAATTCTTTCGATTACAATAGGTATAAAACTATGATTAGCCCCACAAATTTCTGAACATTGACCATAGAAAATTCCTGGTCGATTAATAAAAAAATTAGTTTGGTTAAGACGACCAGGATTAGCATCTACTTTTACCCCTAAAGAAGGAATAGTTCATGAGTGAATTACATCTGTAGCAGTTACTATAATACGAATTTGATTGTTTATGGGTAAAACAATACGATTATCTACATCTAATAATCGAAAATTATTAGGTTGAAGTTCATTATTAGGGATTATATAAGAATCAAATTCAATATTATGAAAATCTGAATATTCATAACTTCAATATCATTGATGTCCAATTGATTTTAATGTGATTAAAGGGGTGTTTAATTCATCCAATAAATAAAGTAATCGAAGAGATGGTAATGCAATAAAAATTAAAGTAATTGCTGGTAAAATTGTTCAAATTAATTCAATTATTTGACCTTCTAATAAAAATCGATTAATATATTTATTAAAAAATAATCTAGATATTAAATAACCAACTAAAATTGTAATTATAATTAAAATAACTAAAGTGTGGTCATGAAAAAAGATGATTTGTTCTATTAAGGGAGAAGCTCCATTTTGTAAATTAAGATTTGATCATGTTGCTATTTCTAAAAAAAGGATAAACCTTTATAAATGGGGTTTAAATCCATTACATATAATCTGCCATATTAGAAATTACTTAAAATAGGAAGTTCATTATATGAATGTTCAGCTGGAGGTAAATTTTGATATCATTCAATTGATGTAGTTAAATTTAATGAAAATAAAGTAACTCGTTGGTTAATTATAGATTCTCAAATAATGATTAACATAAATATAACTGCTAATAAAGAAATATAAGATCCTAAAGAAGAAATAATATTTCAAGAAATATAAGAATCTGGATAATCTGAATATCGTCGAGGTATTCCTGCTAATCCTAGGAAATGTTGGGGAAAAAAAGTTAAATTAACTCCAATAAATATAATATAAAATTGAATTTTTAATAAAAATGGATTTATTCTTAATCCTGTAAATAATGGATATCAATGAATAAATCCCCCCATAATAGCAAATACTGCTCCCATAGAAAGAACATAATGAAAATGAGCTACAACATAATAAGTATCATGTAAGGTAATATCAATTGATGAATTAGATAAAATTACTCCTGTTAATCCTCCAACAGTAAATAAAAATACAAATCCTAATCTTCATAAAATAGAAGGTGAATAGTTAATTTGAGTTCCATGGAAAGTTGCTAATCAACTAAAAATTTTAATTCCTGTTGGAACTGCAATAATTATGGTTGCTGAGGTAAAATAAGCTCGTGTATCAATATCTATTCCAACTGTGAATATATGATGAGCTCAAACAATAAATCCTAATAATCCAATAGCTAATATAGCATAAATTATTCCTAAACAACCAAAAGTTTCCTTTTTACCTCTTTCTTGGGAAATAATATGGGAAATTATTCCAAATCCAGGTAAAATTAAAATATATACCTCAGGATGTCCAAAAAATCAAAATAAATGTTGATATAAAATAGGATCTCCTCCTCCTGCAGGATCAAAAAAAGAGGTATTTAAATTTCGATCAGTTAATAATATGGTAATAGCTCCTGCTAAAACAGGTAGAGAAAGAAGTAATAAAAATGCTGTAATTCCTACAGCTCACACAAATAAAGGTATTTGATCAAATATTAAATTGTTTAATCGTATATTAATAATTGTAGTAATAAAATTAATTGCTCCTAAAATTGAAGAAATTCCTGCTAAATGTAATGAAAAAATAGCTAAATCTACTGAACTTCCACTATGAGCAATATTAGATGATAGGGGAGGATAAACTGTTCATCCTGTTCCAGCTCCATTTTCTACGATTCTTCTTGAAATTAAGAGAGTTAAAGAGGGGGGAAGTAATCAAAAACTTATATTATTTATTCGTGGGAATGCTATATCAGGAGCACCTAGTATTAAAGGAACTAATCAATTTCCAAATCCTCCAATTATAATGGGTATAACTATAAAAAAAATTATAATAAAAGCGTGAGCAGTTACAATGGTATTATAAATTTGATCATCTCCAATTAAAGATCCGGGATTTCCTAATTCAGCTCGAATTAATAATCTTAATGAAGTACCTACTATACCAGCTCAAATTCCAAAAATAAAATATAATGTTCCAATATCTTTATGATTTGTTGAATAAAGTCATTTTCGCAAATTATTAAATTAATAAAATGGCTGAGTAAAAAGCGATAAATTGTAAATTTATTAACGAGAAATTTCTCTTTTATTGGTCTTATATTCACTAATGATATAAAATTGCAAATTTTAAGGAGTAAAAATAACATTACTAAGGCTTAAAGAATAATTCTTTATAAATAATTTTGAAGATTATTAGTTTATTTAACTTAAAACCTTATATAAAAAAAAAAGTTCTAAGAATTATTCCTAATAAAGAAATATAAGAAAAAATATTAATTAAAGAAAACTTTGAATTTTTAATAAAAATTTTAAATCATTTAGTTTTTAAATAATTAAATAAGAAAGTTGAATAAATAATTCGAATATAAAAAAATAAAATAATTAATCTTATTATAATTATAATAAAAGTTAATATATATATATTATTTATAATTAAAAAATTAATAATAATTCATTTTGGAAAAAATCCAATAAAAGGAGGTAGTCCCCCTAATGATAAAAAATTAATTAATAGGTTAATTTTAATTAATGAATTAATATTATTAATAAATAATTGATTAATATGAAATATATTTATAATATAAAAAGTAAAAAATATAATTCTAATTATAAAAGAATAAGTAAGTAGATAAAATAATCATAAATTTTCTGCAATTATAATAGCAAATAATATTCAACCTAAATTATTAATTGAAGAAAAAGCTATTAATTTACGTAATGAAGTTTGATTTAAACCACCTAATGCCCCAATAATAACATTAAGAATAATATTAAATAAGATAAAATTTTTATTAAAGAAATAAGATAAAATAATTATTGGTGTAATTTTTTGTCAAGTTATTAAAATAAAATTATTAAATCATGATAATCCTTCAACAATATTGGGGAATCAAAAATGGAAAGGGGCAGATCCTATTTTTATGAATATTGAAGAATTAATTATAATTGATAAGAAAAGATTTATTTCAAAACTTTTTAAAAGAATTATTTTTAATAAAATAGAAAATAAAAAATTAATTGAAGCAATAGATTGAATTAAAAAATACTTTAAAGAAGCTTCTGTTGATAATAAATTATTTGAATTTGAAATTAGGGGGATAAATCTTAATAGATTAATTTCTAATCCAATTCAACATCCAAATCAAGAATTAGAAGAAATAGAAATTATAGTACTGAAAATTAAAATAAAAAAAAAAAATATTTTAGAAGAATTTCTTGAAAAAAAAATTTAAAATAATTATATAAATATAAATAAGTAAAATTATAAATTTATTATTAAATTAAATTATATTTTAGTGTAAGAAGCACAATAATTTTTGATGTTATTAGATATAGTTTAATTCTATAAAATATAATAAAGGTAAATATTTACTTAATTTATCCTATCAGAATAATCCTTTAATCAGGCACTTTATTTTTTTTTTTAAAAAAAAGAATTTTCTTTATATTTGAGGTATGAACCCAAAAGCTTATTTTAGCTTATTTTTAA